ATCATCATTGATCAACCCCTTATCAATATCGATGCATTTCAAGATGAACAAGAATTCAACCGGTTCTATTAACTAGAATATAAACAGTACGCAACTAACAAGTGTGGAACAAAGAAATCAAATAAATAGAGTTTATTGTTAGAATATATTGACAAAAAATTTTCGATTTTGATAGAATTGAAACACGCAACAACGTTTTATTTTTATTACTATGATAGTTCGAACGATTTATTACTGACGAGCCATAGCAATTGCACCTATCAAAGCAACTAAAAGAATTATGGAAATGAGTTCAAATGGAAGGAAAAAATCTGTTGATAAATGAATCCCAATTTGTTGACTATTACTTAAAAAATCTTGTTCTATAATCTGGTTTGATCTTGTAGTCCAAATAATACCGTACCATGACGTATCTGTAATAATAGTAATTAGTGAAGCAAAAATACTTGCACAAACCATCGCAGTCACCCCATCCCCAACGGTCCAAAGAGTCAAATCGTTGTAAGATGCTGAACCATTCATAAACATCACAGCAAATATGATTAAAACATTTATAGCTCCCACGTAAATAAGGAGCTGTGCGGCCGCTATAAAATGGGAGTTTGATGAAATATATAATAAAGATATACAAACAAGAACCAATCCCAATGAAAAGGCAGAATAAATTGTATTAGTAAGTAATACCACCCCTAAACCTCCTAATATAATAACCAATCCTAGAAAGACTAAAAGAAAATCATGTATTGATCCGGGTAAATCCATTTTATGTAAAATAAGAAATAAATAAAAAATCTTTCATGATCTTATTGACCTGACCAGGAAATGGACCCTATTTTTTTATGATATGTTTTTATGAATTTAATTCTAAATGCTAAGAAATTCTAATGAGTGTGGATTGATGTGTATCCAATAATTGAATCAATCTCGTTTTTTATCAGAATAATAATATCAGAATAATAAATTTTAAATGGGAGCTATATATGTTAAAAAAATTACTGATAGATGATATATCACTCGATTTTAACTCCAAATGACGCCTCGATTCTCATCAACTAATTATTGGGATTTCTATTGTAGTTATTGACCAAGGAAAAATAAAACTAAAATTTTTTAATCATGGGGTTGACGTATTTTTTCTTTGAGGCGAATTCAAAATTGTTCTAATTGTGTAATCGTCAATTACTGGCATTGGTAAACGACCCAAAGCTATTTGATTATAATTCAATTCGTGACGATCATAAGTAGAAAGTTCATATTCTTCAGTCATTGATAAACAATTTGTTGGACAATACTCAACGCAATTACCACAAAAAATACAGATTCCGAAATCAATACTGTAATTAAGCAATCGTTTCTTTCTAATATTCGTTTCCAATTTCCAATCCACAACAGGTAAATCTATAGGACATACACGAACACATACTTCACAAGCAATGCATTTATCAAATTCAAAGTGGATTCGACCGCGGAAACGTTCCGATGTGATTAATTTTTCATAAGGATATTGAATAGTTACAGGTAAACGATTTGCGTGCGATAAGGTAATCATAAAACTTTGACCAATGTACCTTGCAGCTCGGACTGTTTGTTGACCATAATTCATGAACCCGGTTACCATGGGGAACATATCGTGAATATATCGAATTTATTTTTCTCTTGTTTGGGGCAGGTCGTGATAGTGTATTTACAGTGCAAGGAGTTGGGAAGAAGTTGTTAATAATAGATTACCTAGAGAAATAGGTAAAAGAAATTTCCATCCAAGGTTTAATAATTGGTCCATTCTTAACCTAGGTAAAGTCCATCTTGTTGTGATAGGAATAAACAAGAACAAATATGTTTTAGCTAATGTAATAAAGAGAAAAATTGTGGTTCCAAAGACGCCACCTACTTTATTTATTTCAAATAGTTCAGGAATAAACATGTACGGAATAGAGAGATTCCACCCACCCAAGTAAAGAACTGTTACAAACAATGAAGAAACTAGTAGATTTAGATAAGAAGCAACATAAAATAAACCAAATTTGATACCAGAATATTCAGTTTGATAACCCGCTACTAATTCTTCCTCTGCTTCTGGTAAGTCAAAGGGTAATCTCTCACATTCTGCTAGGGAGGAAATTATAAAAACGATAAACCCGATAGGTTGACGCCACAAATTCCATCCCCAAAACCCATATTTTGCCTGTGCCTCAACTATATCAACTGTACTTGAACTGTTAGATAATTAGAGTCGGTGATAACATCACTGTTCCCATCGCTATTACAGAACCGTACATGAGATTTTCACCTCATACGGCTCCTCCAGGACCACAAAGAAATCTAAGGACCGGATCGGCATTCTTTATGGCGATATGTTTTAGATCGAGTAAAAATCTATTGAGAGGTCCCGAATTAGACCAATGTAATTCTGTCTGCTATAATAAAACAAAAAAAGTACTTCTGAATTGATCTCATCCTTTAATAATTTAAAATGTTTTTTGAGTAATAACTTAAACCTTCAATAAAATACTCCTTCTATAAATATTCATAGATATTTGAACCCAGCTTTTTCAATTACGAAAAAGAATTAGATATTACATTAGTTCATAAATAATGCCAAGAATTTGCTTTCTATATAAATTAAAGAATAAAGATCTTTCTCTCTCTTTTTTTATTCATTTTTTATTGTAATTGCAGTCTTTCTACTTTTTCGTTCCTATTCTTGTTTCTAAAAAGTGGATTCAAAAAAAGTAAAGGATTATTTCGTTCTTGATAGTAATTTCTTTAATCGGTGGATAGGAGCATACTCTGGATCGGAATCATGGGGAGTACTACCTGATCATTTCTACTAACGTAAAGCCCCAATTGGTCTTCCTTTTATGCGGAAACGGCCCTTTGTATAATTTACATAATCTCTATTACTAATCCCTTGTGTAATTTGGTGTTTCTAACCATCCACTCATTTTTGCCCAATCGCCTGTTATGGTAGTCGGGTAATATAGCCAAACGCTAATGAAAACCCCATACAGTTGATCTTGCGAACCCGCTTCAAGCCATGATGCCCAACCAACCAATCTTGGGGTAAACAGTCTCTACTGCTTATATTTACTTTTGCTTAATCCTGATACATAGGAAATGAGACTCGACTTCTTACTGCAAACTTATAAGCTGTTTTTTTTCACTCATAGAACTATCTGATTTAGTTCATCAACACTAACGATGAACAAAAAACGGAGACTATCTATTCAACGCTTTCCGCGAAAGAACGGAAATAGTCAAAAGTTTATGTCTCAACGAATCACACGTAGAGATATTGATAACACGCATAGAGTTAATGGTATTTCATAACTAATGGATTGAGCAGCTGCTCGTAAACCACCTAAAAAGGAATATTTATTATTTGATCCATATCCTGATATAAGAAGTCCAATAGGAGCAATACTTGAAATAGCGATCCATAAAAAAACCCCGATATTTATATCAGCTAGGATAAGATGATAACCAAAAGGAATTACTGAATAACTTAGTAAAATTGATATGACCGCTACCGATGGTCCGATACTGAATAAACCACTATCTCCTCTAGATGGAATAATATTTTCTTTAACAAGTAGTTTTGTCCCATCTGCTATAGCTTGGAGAATTCCTAAAGGGCCGGCATATTCAGGCCCAATACGTTGTTGTATCCCTGCGGATAGTTCTCTTTCTAACCACACAATTACTAGTACACCTATTGTTATTCCCAATACAAGAGTCAAAATAGGTATAAACATCCATATGATCCCATAGATCTCCTTTAAAGACTCCAATCTGTAAAAAGAATTGATATCTTGTATTTCTGTTCTATCAATTATCATTTCAACGGTCAACTTCTCCCATAATGATATCTATACTACCTAGTATCGTCATAATATCAGCCAATTTCATTCTTTTAACTAACTGAGGAAGAATTTGCAAATTGATAAAACCTGGCGGTCGTATTTTCCATCGCCAAGGAAAAACACTTTGATCTCCTATCAAAAAAATGCCCAACTCTCCCTTTGGTGCTTCGATTCTCGCATAAAGTTCTTGTTTCGACAATTCAAAAGTGGGCGAAGGCTTTTTACTAATGAATCGATATTCAAAATCATTCCATTTTGGATCCCTTACTATATCAAAGCATCGGTTTTCTAAATTCTCATAGGGCCCTCCTGGAATTCCTTCCAGAGCCTGTTGAATAATTTTTATAGATTCCGTCATTTCGCCGATTCGTACTAAATAACGAGCTAACGAATCCCCTTCTTTTTGCCATTTGATTTCCCAATTAAATTCGTCATAACACTCATAATGATCAACTTTACGAAGATCCCACTTTATTCCGGAAGCTCGTAGCATTGGTCCTGATAAACCCCAATTTATTGCTTCCTCTTCGCTAATAACCCCTACTCCCTCAACTCGGTCTAAAAAAATAGGATTTCGTGTAATAAGGTTTTGATATTCAGCAACCCCTGTTAAAAAATAATCACAGAAATCTAAACATTTATCTATCCAGCCATGGGGTAGATCAACAGCGACTCCTCCGATACGAAAATAATTATGCATCATTCTCATACCAGTGGCAGCTTCGAATAGATCATATACTAATTCTCTTTCTTTGAAAATATAGAAGAAAGGGGTTTGTGCCCCAATATCGGCCATAAAAGGTCCGAGCCATAACAAATGAGAAGCTATACGACTCAACTCCAACATAATTACTCTGATATAGCTGGCTCTTTTCGGTACTTGAATATTTCCTAACTGCTCTGGTGCATTTACGGTTATCGCTTCTGTGAACATAGTAGCTAAATAATCCCACCTTGTTACATAAGGCAAATATTGTATAATTGTTCGGTTTTCTGCTATTTTTTCCATTCCTCTGTGTAAATAACCCAATATTGGTTCACAGTCAATAACATCTTCACCATCTAGAGTAATGATGAGTCGAAGAACACCATGCATTGATGGGTGCTGAGGACCCATATTTACTATCATGAGGTCTTTTTTTGTAGCTGGTACATTCATAGGTTTTTCCCCGATTGATTCTTCCACGAATTGCCGAAAATAATAAAAATTCCAGATCGAACATCAAATAATTAAAGTTCTTTAAAATTTAAATTAGTGAGTTTTTGGCTCACGAATTTCCAACCGACCAATTAATTCTTTATAACGTACTCGATTTTTCTTTGACAAATAAGCTAGTAATCGTTGACGTTTTCCCAGAATTTTACGTAAACCTCTCTGAGATAAATAGTCTTTTCTGTGCAATTCCAAATGTGAAGTAAGTCGTCGTATCTTATTAGTGAAACTTAATACTTGAAATTCAACAGACCCCGGGTTTTCTTCTTTTTTTTCTTGGAAAAAAACTGAAATGAATGAATTTTTTACCATAAAACGTAAATTGCTCCCCCTTTTATTGTTTAAAGATATTTTTTTATTGTTAATTTTACTGATCAGAAATAATAAAAAAGAATAATGCTAACCATTTGAATCGGGTATACTAAATTAAGTTATCTACTCTTAATTTTCTCAAAAAAAAATTCCGTTGATTTTTTTATTTATAGATCGAATTATCATGGAATGTAAGATACTACATGTATGTATTAGTTTGCTTTGAAATATTAGATATGTTACCTGATATCTGATATCTAGCAAAAATTTATCGTCGTCTATTTAAAAATTGTGGATATTGTGGATACATATGTAGCCTTACCACACTGAAACTACTGCTATTAGTGGTATCAAACCAATAGCGATTCATACAAGCTAAATCTTCTAATCGATAAGTGGGCCACAGAAAGAACTTTAATTTATTTTTATCTATATCAAGACTTGGGTTTGTATCCAAAAATTTAACACAGTTTTTTACGTTCGTTCCATCCCAAAGTATGGGATTTAGACCCGCACCCTTCCCTTTTCTTGAATTGAATGAAATTACAATTCTCAATTCTCTCCGACGTCTAGGTGATAAAATATTTTCGGGAACGAGCAAAGCATAATCGTTTTTATCTCTATTTCCAGTTATTTTTTGATGTCTTGTAAGGGATTTAAAAAAATTATTTTTTTCACCATATCTTTGATTAATGCGATCTTTATTCTTATGAACCAATGAAATACTTATGCTTTGATATCTAATAAATTGTCCATTCGTTTTGACAGACAGACGAACCGGTTCGATGCTAACCCCCCCTCCTTTCACCAATTCGGGAATATGGACATCCTTGTGACTCAGCATTATATTGAAAAGCATTTCGCCTCGTTGCAGAGAGGATATAAAAACTTTTCGCGGGCTTCTCAGTCTAAGCAGGAGACAATATACCTTGATATTATTGATTAGTTGTTGATTAAAAAAAGAATCATTTCTAAATTGAATAAGCAAATTATTTTGTAGGAAAAAATCGAATTCTGTTTCTGTAGCGCTTGTGTTTTGCTTTTTAATGACTGATCCCGCATAATCTTCTTCAATATTTTTTTTTTCATTGATGTTTTTATTTGTACTAATCGATGCATTTCCATGAAAAAAAAAAAAAAGTAATTTTATGGGTATGACCCAGGGTTTTATTTTATATGAATTATAAAGTAACATAACTTCTGGGAAGAACCAAAGTTCAAAATCGGATATGGCCTTGCTTTGTATTTCTTCATTCATTCCCATCCAACCAAATTGTTTTTTATTGAAGGGGTTGATGTCTTCATGAATTGTGAGATAAAAAGGATATTTCTTATACATTTTATCAACTTTTTGATCGTGACTAGTCTGTTTATTACTGGTGCTATGGATCCAAGCCTCACTAGTGAGCTTCTTTCTAACACTAAAATGGATAATTTTCCAATCCGCATATTTTCTATCCGGATTTTTAGCCATAATAGCATCTTTTCCTAGATAATTCTTGATAAGTATAATTGCCAACCCATCAAATAATTTTTGTTTATCTATGTTGTAATTATAAGAAATCTCTTCGGTATTGTTTACGTGTAATGATGATACATAACTGTAGGAGTTCCTCTTAGCTTCATAATTAATAGATTTAGATGAGAAGAGGTCATATTCAGAGTGTCTTTTAAAATTTTCTTTTTTATTTGGTACTAGAGAATAAGTTTCTTTTTCATATGAATACCGTTTGTTTAAATCTTTTTGGGGGGCTTTATTAACTCTATTTTGCCATTTTTGGGCTACTAATTTAGACCATTGAATTTTAGATAAATTATATTGATAATGAACCCTTAACCAATTTTTCCATTGATTCAGTCTAGAATTACGAAGTTTTTTATTTTTTAATTCGGAACTAAATATTCCTTGTGTTCTAAAATATCCCGTTAGTTCGTTTTTCTTTAAAACGGGTGTTCCGTGATATTGAAGAACAGATCTTAAGTTAATAACGTGGGTTTTTGATAATTTGTAAAATACATATGCTTGTGACAAAGAAGGTAAGTTCTTTGAATATTTTTTAATATTACTAATATTCGAAAGTGACTTTATAAAGTGAATTTGTGTGTTTTTTTTTTTCTCAATTCTTGCGGGATTTACTTTAATATAAATAGTGTAAATGTATTTTTGAACTTTTTTTGTTGTTGATTCAAGAAAAACTTGTGTGTCGATCCGAAGAATATTAATCATACCTAAGAAGTATATCCTTTGAAAGAAAAATTGTATAAAAAAATGTAATTTACGGATTAATCTAATCTTTCTTCTTTTTAAAAAATATATATAGGATTCTAATCTGTTAGCATCATTACTTTTTTTGTTCGAACTAATGTTTTTTTCTGAAGTTAGATTTTTTTTTTTTTTTATAAGTTTGTTTATTTGAGTTATGATTAGGCTTGTTCTATCAGTCAGCTCTTTTGTTTTTTTTTCTGGCAGTGAATAACTTCTCCAATCAATAGATTTTAGTTTACTGGATGGTTTATAAATAATAATATTACGGATTAAAAAATCTTTTTCTTTTTTAGTTTCACGCAACTCATATACTTCTCCTAATCCAAATAATAGCTTTGGGTTTATTTTTGCTAATTCTTTTTTTATAAGGAGAATGCTTTTTTGAATTGTTGTTGAGACCCTTAGAGAGAAATTTGTTCGTTCGTTTAATCTTCTTAGAATTGGAAAACAATTTGGCTTCCTTTTTAGAAGCATTTTTCCAAATTCTTTTAAAATAGGTGCAAAAAAGGAGGATCGTTTTCGGGGAGAGCAAAAAGGTAGGTCGGTTTCCATCCCCCAAACAGTTAAAAAACAAAAATCATATTTGTGTGTTTTTTTTTCTCTATAAGGAGAGTCTGGATTAGATCGGTGCCAAGGTTTCAGACGGAAAGGAAAGAGTATCTTTATTTGAATACCCTCTGTTAACCAGTTTGTTGGAAATTCATTGTCTGCTAATTGAACACCGTTATAGGTGCATTTAACATATCTTTCCTTCTTCCAATCGGTTAAATCCTCAGACCATTCTGGAAAGTCAAATAATAGCAGACGACCAAGATTTTTAGCTATTATAAAAGAGGGTAGTAGAATATATTTTCTAAGGATTGCTTGTGTTAGTAATATTGAACTTCTTATTACTTGACCCAATAGAATAGTATCCCAAATTTCTGCTGTTTCGATCTGCGCTTTTTCTTGCATTTTGTGTTTGTAACTTTTATCTACTCTTAGTTTATCTTTTTTTTTTTTAGCTTCCTCCACATAATCTGAAATTTTAAATTCTGTCTTTTTACCCATCCTAGTTATAAAAATAAATTTCATCAGTTTGGAGATATCAAACGCAAAAAATAGAGGGCTTTCTATTCTGTCCATGAAAAGGGGGGAATGGGCGTTCGCTTGAACCTGTTTTGAAATAATCATTTTCCGTCGTTGAGCGCGCATCGATCCTTTTATTATCTCTCGACGAAAATCGGATTGTTCATAATAACGTAATAAAGTTACTTCCTCTGTTTGAAGGGTATTATCGGTATTCTGCTGATTATCATTAAAAATTATTATAAATTTAGCTTTTCTTGAACGAATCTGAGGATCCTCTGCCAGGCCTTCCTCATTTGCTTTTTGTTCGTGTTCGAAATCGTTGATTAATTTATATGACCATCGAGGTATTTTTTTGCGTATTTCTTTTATGCTTACTCCAAGATATTTTTTTCTAATTGTCTGATCGTTGGTATCAGTTAGAACTGCATTGAATAATAATTTTAAAAATTTTGATTTTGAATCAAATTTTTTTTTTTCTAGAAATAAAGAAAGTCTTTTCACATTTAAATACGATGGTGATTCTGTATTTAATTTACTAATAAAGTTAAAAAAAGGTTCTATTTCCGTTGATAATGATTTTCTATCAAACGCATACATATCCATTTTTTGATCAAATTCTACATAATCAGTATCAGTATTAGTAGTAAAAAGCATACCATGGATCTTATTTATCCTATTTATCCAAAGAGTTCCCATGTCATTTTCGATGGAGGGTGAAAACAAAAAGGCAATTGTTCCACGATAGGGACCAGTCAAGAGAGGATCATATTTTTTCGGCAAGTATGCTTTTTTGATCTTATTATTACATAATTTCGTTCTTTTTTTTATTACATACATAGGAACAGATCCCTTGTCTATAGCCCGTAGTCTACTTATAAATTCAGTGCTTAGATTCTTTTCTTTTTGGTCTTTGGTATGAACCCATTGATTATACAGTTCTTCATAAGAGAAGTGATTTTCCATTGTATTTGTGTACAAAGTCATTTTTCTTTGTATCATTTCCAAAAAAGTTGACAAACTGGATGGATACGTAAAAGATATTCTTTGGTTGCCATCACTTCGACATGTGTAAAAAATATATTGTGACGTTTCATTTCTTATAGCTTTTTCAAATTGATCATTTTTTATATACCGCAATGGACGATTCCATCGCTTATAGTCGAAAAGACGGGTCACAAGAGGTTTTTCAAACCAGAAGAAAATTGCTTCTTTTTCTTTGTTTTTTAGTATTTCTAACTTCGCATTTTCTTGATTCCCATCCAGATCAGAAGTTTCAGA